TTTTTTGGAAACTTGAATCTTTTTGCTAAGCTGTTTTATGTTTTTTATAGCTCGTTTTCTTATAACCTGGATCCATTTTATTAGAACCTTGATCCATTTTATTAGAACCTTGATCCATTTTATTAGAACCTTGATACATTTTCTTAGAACCTTGATACATTTTCTTAGAACTAAAAAATAGCTAATTGAGCTTCTTAGGAAGATCCAAAATGTTTCACCTAATGTTTCACCTATTGGCTTTAGTTCGTTCAAAATGGGCGCAAAAAAACGTTCCAAGGACCGTTCCTCTACCTCATCACCAAACGGAAAGCTAGCTAGTCCCCACCCTAAAGGCATTAGATAAAGAGAGTCTGTCTTGCTTAATTTTTCGGCATCATACGGTGTGTGCCAAGCTTTCAAAGAAAAAGGATGTAAAACTTTGATCTGAAAACCGTCCTCGAACCAATACTCCGGCCAATGCATCCACGGTGTTGCCCCGGATATAGCATTACCGTTATTGTCGGTTACTATATGAACCTCGTTTTGCCAGTCCTCGAAATCCGCAAACCACTCAGTCTTTTGCAATACTAAGAAACGTAAAAAAATATTTTTCACTATTATCAATAAAGGCAATCTAACATATTTTCTCAAAGTTCGTTGCAAAAATAATAAATAACTTCGTATTCCGAGCCCATTGTCAACGTTAGTCTCCCATTCGTCGATTACCGCCCACTGTTTATACTCTTTAGCTGCATCCGATAGCTCCCTGTCCTCTTGCTTCCTCCCTTTTCTCCGCATCGGGAATTTTAGGAATTTTAGGGCGTTTATACCGAAACTTCTTATACTTCTTTTCAGTCTTTCCCCTTCTTTCCTTTCTTTCCTTTCTTTCCCTTTTTCCCCTTTTTTCCTTTCTTTCCCTTTTTCCCTTTTTTTCCTTTCTTTCCTTTCTTTTTCGTCTCTCTTCCTTTTTGTTTTTGCAAGGGGGCCTTTTTTGCTTATTTTGATTTTCACGCTATCTATCAATTTTTGAACAAGGGCCTTCACTTGGCTAAATCTGAAATAAATATCCAGTCTACTTGTTGTGAAGTGATAAAAAAGAGGGGAATGAAAAAAAGGTTCAACCAATCTTAAAGCAATGCGTTTACGCCGTTGGGCGCGCATAGAACCTTTGATTAGACCCGGACGGTAATTGTCCCAGTTCGAAAACTCGTATTTAATAGTCTCATCTCTTTCCTTTTTGGTTGAGCGATGGAAAAGCTCATCCGTATTCAGAATATCTTTCTCAATCTCCTCATCCGTTTTTTCAGTCTTATCCTTTTTTTTAGTCTTTTGATCAATCTCATTCTCCTTTTTTTTAGTCTTTTGATCAATCTCATTCTCCTTTTTTTCAGTCTTTTGATCAATCTCATTCTCCGTTTTTTCCGTCTTTTGATCAATCTCCTTCTCCGTTTTTTCCGTCTTTTGATCAATCTCCTTCTCCGTTTTTTCCGTCTTTTCATCAATCTCCTTCTCCGTTTTTTCCGTCTTTTGATCAATCTCCTTCTCCGTTTTTTCCGTCTTTTGATCAATCTCCTTCTCCGTTTTTTCCGTCTTTTCATCAATCTCCTTCTCCGTTTTTTCCGTCTTTTCATCTTTTTGAGTACCTTTCCTCTTCTTCCTCTTCCTCTTCGACCTTGTTTTCTTCTCACTTAGACTATATTCTTTAATTTTGTATGATAAAATCTCATAGTCATTTTCCTTCTTATCGTCCAACCTCTTAGGAGCGGTTACAGTACTGAATCCTACCTCCTTCTGCAGCTCGCTGATTAATAGAAAGCGCCATCGAGGGACTTTTTTACTAATTTTGTGATCCAAATACAATTTTTGAAGCAGACCGTAGTTTCTTAGCTCTTTCTCATTTTTTTCTTGCTCGTTCCAATCAACTCTTCCGTCCCTTTTACCATGAAATAATTTGGCCAAAGGATTAGAAAAAAATTTGCTTTTTGCTAGTCGTTGAAATAATTTGGCCAAAGGATTAGAAAAAAATTTGCTTTTTGCTAGTCGTTTTTGTTTTTCTAGTAGCCCGAACGTTCTCAGTTCATATTTTGGGGAATGCGGAAGGAAACCTGGAAGAAGGGTATCAATCATGCGATTTATCTCAACGAGTTTTCTAACTCTAGGTACGTAAGGTTGAATAATCTCTCTTTCACGAGATTGAGAAGTTTCGCCGTTTTGTCTTCCACGAGATTTGAAAATGGCCCTCTTTTTTCTCCTACGAGCTTGGGATTTGAAAGTTTGACTTTTTTTTCTTTCACGAGCTTGATATTTTAAATATTTACCATATAAACGCCTTGCAATCTTTTTTCTTCTCCGAGGTTGATTTCTTTTCTTCGATGCATTCTCGAGGGACTCAAAACAGGACTCAAAAAAGTTAAGAACTGGATTCATTGGGATTACACTACTGTCGACTGGAATAACAATGTTAGTAGTTTTGCCTAGTTGAATCGGTTCGCTTGTTTGGATTGGAATTGGACTTTTTTCGATTGGAATTGGACTTTTTTCGATTGGAATTGGAGCAGTGGCAACCTCGGGTGTGTTCAAGTCCAGAGAGGACTTCACCTCTTTGATTCTTCCACGATGGGGCCCATTCAAAAAAGGATCATACTTTGTTGGTAGGCAAATTTTGATAGTTTCATCAGTACAAACCCGAGTCCTTTTGTCGAGTATATCTCGAAAAAGAAATCCCGTGTCTAGAGCCTCCATTCTCTTTTTTAACTCATTATTTAAGTTTTTTTTTTTTTCTTTGTTATTATTAAGCCAATTTTTATCTAGTTCATCAAAGGAGGGTCTTTCTACTGTGGATGAAGATATCCTGATCCTTTTCATCATTTCCTTGAAAAAAGACAAAGCAGGAAGATATGTAAAAGCTATTCTTTCTTTTCCATCGCTTCGGCATGTATCAAAAAAATATTGTGAGGTGCCCTCTTGTACAGCCCCCATAAACAACTTATTTCTTATGTATCGTAATGGACGATCCCATCGGTTAGGCTCGAAAAATGACATCGCAGTTGCTTCAAATGACTCGTCGGATTCAGTGAATTTGTCTTCAACTTTCACTTTATTCAGACCCACATCCCGAGACACCGACTTGTCGGGTTCAGTGAATTCGCCTTCAACTTTCACTTCATTCAGATCCACATCCCGAGACACCGACTTGTCGGGTTCAGTGAATTCGCCTTCAACTTTCACTTCGTCAACTTTCAATTCATTCGGATCCACATCCCGATACACCGACTCGTCGGGGTCAGTGAATCTGCGTTCAACAACTTCATTCAGATCCACATCCCCATAGACTCCCCAGAAATTCAAAGAGTTGTTAGGTACCAATTTTTTGAATTCCCTTTTGAATTCCCTTTTGAATTCCCTTTGTTTTATTTTGTTTTTCGTCATCGGATTATTCACCAACCCGCTGAAAGCGTAAGACTTCTCTACTTGTCTCGTTAGATCGGAGGGTTGGAGTGTTCTTTCGACGGTGCTCTTGAGTTTATACGTTAACATGGGTATCGGCATTCGAGTTGCATAGACGACCGAGGTAATATATAAGAAAATAGTAATTACCCGACCGGTGTTTCGCATTAGCTCTACTAACACCAAGTATTGCACTTCTGACACAAACCACTCACAGTCTCGCACAAGTAACGTAAAGTCGTCCCCAACGTGTTTAGCAAGGTACTGATAAATCTTAGTACTGTACTTATTCCAGTACTTAAGAAATTCTGACACACGTTGGGCCAAAAAGGCCGTAAATGCTTCCCCAAGGTACTTAGTAATGGACTTATTCCATTTTGACACAAGTTGATTCTGAGCGCTCCTCAAACGATACTTGTATATCCAAGCGAATAATCTTTGTAAGAATAAAAGTAAACAAATTTGACCAATTGACCAACCAACAAAACTACCCGTTAGAAAATCCAGCTTGTTCTTGCATCGAAACAGATAAATGTGGCCTAATCTGGCTGACAGTGAACTTGGTAAAATAATCTGGTTGGATAATTGAAAAATGAAACTATTCAGGAAAATGCTGAAAGTGCTGCTGGTACTGATACTAAACGAGGGATGGAAATTGTCAAACAAAAAACAAATCACAAGGTAGGGTAGAAAGAAAGCCGTTATTGCGTGCGGTATACACAATAATCGATGAAGAGGCGCATTATAAATCGATAGGAACCTCACGAGCTGTCCCAGAATCAAACCAGTTATTGCTGCTACCTTCTTCTCAGGCTCTTCGACGAGAAGGAAAAAATAAGAAGGTCTAATCGACAATACAGTTATCAGCCCACAGGCTAGGCCCACGAAAGCTGCCGAATTCAGTATCCTTATGAAAACTGTGAATAATGGTTGAAAGCTCATATTTTCCTCCTATAAATATATTGGTTGTTTTGCGGATGTTGCAAAAAAAAGTGTACTGGACAATTTCGAAGGTTCGTTAGTGAGAACATTAGAGAATGAAAAAGCATGCGTTTTTAAATCTATCTGAATACAATTATTTAGAAGGAAAATAGAATTCTTACTATAAGAGATTTTTATAGTTTTACATAATAGGCAACCTAGGTATTTCTTCATATTTTCTTTCAATTATTCTTTTTCCTCTTCGTAGTCTATTAATAACAAAACGGGTTTCCAATGGACAAAGTCAAAATTCCAACGGCTTTGGCTACTATAACCTTCCCGACCACGATTTTTTCTTTTTTCTAGGGATTTCACCTCGAAATACGAAATTGTATTCTACTAGGTATTATCCTAAGAAATAGAAATTCTAACGAAATAGTGGATTCCATCGTTTCTATGGTTACTTCTTAAACGGTGAGGTCTTCTCTATACACCGGAGCCTTTCACTTTATTTAATGAATATTATTGGTAACTTGTATAGTTCACATTCTTTGGCTCTACCCATGAATTTTCCAGTAACTAGGCCTTTCACAACGAGATCTACATATACAGTAACGGTATTTCATTTTGAGGATTGGCTGGGTAGCTGACCCTCTTAGTCCGTTCTTGCAAGAGGGCGGTCTGTTTTTCAATTTTAACCAAGATTTCCTCCGCTTAATGGATAACCATTTGCTACCAATGGAGAATTCTTAAATTGAGGTGATTGCATTGACACCAATGGAAACCATAAATTTCATACACAATGAAAGGCATAGGATCAATGATACTGGAAAATTTTTCTCTTTCCTTTGTTCTAGCTGATGATCTGAACGAGTCGCACATACACCCTAGTACACGTTCCTCGACGTTGAGGGCATCTCTTAAGAGCGGGGGATTTTGTGACATTTCTGATTGGCTGTCTTGTATTTCTAATAAGTTGGTTAATAGTTGGCATGTTGAATCATATACATAATAGTATGGTTTAGATTTATCCTAACCGGATTACTCCTATACCGGAGTCCTCTTATTAAAGAGGGTCAGTAGGGGTAATCTCAAATCATGGATTTCCTAGACCTCCCAGTCATCCGCTATAGAATCAACAATTCCATAAGTTCGGGCCTCTGTTGGTGTTATATAAGTATGTCTTTTCAGGTCGGCGATTCCCATCGCTATAGACCTGCGCGATCTTTGTGCATAATGGTCAAAGAGATTCACTAATGTATGGAATAAAGAAATAAACGACGTCATCTTTTATAAAAGAAAGAGAAAAGAATAAGAAGAAAATGTTTCTCAAAAAGCATTTACCTAAGTTTCCATTTTTGCAAACTAAAAAGAGGAGTCTATCATTATAGAAAATGGTTTGTTAGTATCGTTGTATACGGAATATTCTTTGATCTATTCGTCAGCCAATTCTCAAAAATGGAGGTTCGTTTCCATTTTCCCTCCGGGGGTCATAATAAAAGAAAGAGTTAATGATACACAATACACAGTAGGATACACCAAATGAAATTCGTCGATCCAAAAGTTTTCGCAAGCGTTCTTGGTCGAAAAATGTGAATGAACTATCCCGCTGAATTCAATTCCTTATACCAAATGACTTCTAAAAAAATAGATTCACTAATGTATGGAATAAAGAAATAAACGACGTCATCTTTTGAGAAGGCAAAGAATTTTTGACCTTCGACGAAAAGGAATCTTCGTCGAAACTGAATCTGCTTCTTCTTCGAAAGAGCTTAGAACCCTTAGAAAAGACAGTAGGGTCTTCTAAAAGTCCTTCCGAAAGTGGAAGCAAAAATTTCAATCTCTTGTTCAGTTTGAAAGACAGATTTGTAAATAGAACAGTGCGCACAGCGCAAAGATTCGTCATTCCCTCTATTGCGATACTTCCGAAGACTCAACTCGATTCGGGGGCCACTTGGGTAAGGAAGGACTGAACGTATTCCATAAATGGGCGACCAGCTGAATCGACTTCGGCGAATTCTGAGATTAGCAGCTCGAACAAGATTGGGAAAGTGCATCCATTGTAAGCCCTAGTTTGAAGGCGTAGAAATCTAGCTTCTAAAGACGTTGTGGAAGGATCGTCTCTCCTTTAGAATCCTGAGTAGATAAAGTGCCCCATTCTTATTGCGTATAGCCTAATCCCCAATGGGTAATGGTTCATCTATGGAATAAATACACGATATTATCTTTTATTCGAAAGGCTTCTTCAGCTTTACCCAATTATATGCTTGACTATAATTCCCGGGAGTCAGTGCTATAGCCTGTTCCAATACTCAGCTTGATCGAACCAAGCCTCAGCAATTTCAGAATCTCTCTGTGGACTGGCCTTTTCTCCCCGGCCAGTATGGGTAATCTCAAATCATGAATTTCCTAGACCTCCCAGTCAGCCGCTATAGAATCAACAATTCCATAAGTTCGGGCCTCTGTTGGTGTCATATAAGTATATTTTTTCAGGTCGGCGATTACCATCGCTATAGACCTGCGCGATCTTTGTGCATAATGTCCTAGGACGTAGTTACGTAATTTTATCACTTCGTCTCCGTCCAGGCCTACGTCAGTCGGGGTGCGATTCTTTGGAAAAACACATTTTGGTTCATGAATCATTACCCTGATGATATAATAAAAGGTTCTTCTAGTTCGCCTGATAAAGGGAAGATAAAAGAAAGAAAGAGAAAAGAATAAGAAGAAAAAAGATAGAATTGAACAACCGTACAGGCATCTTTTGTGCATTGCATACGGCTCTACAATCAAATTGATCCTTACCCTCTATCAAAGAAAGATAAAAATAGGATCTATTAGACCTCGATCAGTAAATGAGAAAATTACCACCCTTCCTTTTGTGGGAGGTCAAAACTACTATGATGGCTCCGTTGCTTTATATATGGATTTCTTTTTTGTCTATGATTAAGCAATCCCAAAGTTGCTTTTTTATTTGATTAAATAAACTAAGGAAAAAAGAATCTTTTTTTTTCACTCGTTCATAACATAAATATTGTTACTAGATCTCCGGTGTGAAAGCAAAAATGTGACGCTGAACTGGACTCCCGATAGATAAGAAAAATCATAAATACCTTTTATCTCATACTACTTTCTCGATACATAATCTAATGCTTT